TGTCTCGTTACCGAGGGCCTCGTTTCAAAAAAATACGCCGTCTGGGTGTTTTACCGGGACTAACTAGCCAATTAAAAATTCTCAGATGTACTAGTAAAAGAACCACACCCGGAAGTGATCCTAGAAACCAATCACGCTCCGGGAAAAAATCTCAATATCGTATTCGTTTAGAAGAAAAACAAAAATTGCGTTTTCATTATGGTCTAACGGAAAGACAATTACTTAAATACGTTCATATCGCTGGAAAAGCAAAAGGATCAACAGGTCAGGTTTTACTACAATTACTTGAAATGCGTTTGGATAACATCCTTTTTCGATTAGGTATGGCTTCGACCATTCCTGGAGCCCGACAATTAGTTAACCATAGGCATATTTTAGTTAATGGTCATATAGTAGATATACCAAGTTATCGATGCAAACCCCGAGATATTATTACTACAAGGGATGAACAAAAATCCAGAGCTCTGATTCAAAATTATCTTGATTCATCTCCCCGTGAAAAATTGCCAAAACATTTAACTCTTCACCCATCCCAATATAAAGGATCAGTCAATCAAATAATAGATAGTAAGTGGGTCGGTTTGGAAATAAATGAGTTGCTAGTCGTAGAATATTATTCCCGTCAAACTTGAACCTAACCTAAAATAAAACAACAAGGGTTCGTAGAATTTTTCCCTCCCCTTTGTTTTGTTTGGCGAAGTAAATCGCTAAAGTAAGGGAGCTTGATCTGTATTTCTATCCTTCATGTATCATAAATAAATAAATGGATCGAGAGGATATTTTCATGCCTTGGATCCGCTTTTTCAAATATTTTGAGTACTATGTACTACAGCAACTAGAATTAGCAATAGGAATATACAATCTATATTACAGAAAGTTATAGTTAAATACCATCTAGATGTATGTAGATATCCATAGTGGAATCATATGAAAGAGATTTTTTTTATATCTAAGCGATTCGATGAATTACTCCTAAGGGTTCACATCATAATAAGAGTGCTGGTTGATAAGAATTACTTCTGGAAGACAAAAAGAAATCTATATTATATATATACAGTATAGAAATAGAAAAAAAAGTACGGATTATTATATTATGATTATATTATGATTATGTATCCATTGAGGAAATTAAATGATTATTCATGATTCCATATTGAATCAATTCCATACCGGTTCCAAACAAACTTGAGGAATGTTATGGTAAAACTTCGTTTAAAACGATGTGGTAGAAAGCAACGTGCGACTTGAAGGAATGATCGGTTGTGGATTCTTACATCCACCATTTTTTAATATATAAATTATGAGGTGCTCTTAGCTCGACATAGTTTGTTCGGTTCTAATTATTTACTTTAACCAACCCACAACCCAACTAAATGGGGTTGTTAGTTAAAGTAAAAGTAAATAATACACGATGGAGCTCGAGCGGAAAAGATTAATTAATTTCTCAGAGGTAAGGATCTATGGTTAATGTCAATCAATAAGTTAGAACAACTTCGTAAGCATATCTTCGATATAGAAATTCAAAAGATTCAATTCGAATAAAATATCCTTTTGGATTTGAAATTTTTGTTGGAATTGGAAAAACTATTTCGATCATAAAGTGTATCACACGGGAATCAAGCGTTTATACGATTCTTCGATAGTCAATAAATAACAAAAGGTATGTTGCTGCCATTTTGAAACGATTAAAGATCACCGAAATAATGTCTAAACCCAATGATTCAAAACGAAGATAAACGATCCTGGAACAAGAAAACACCCATTTTTTTTGTCTCAACACTTTGAACAAAATAAAAAAAGGAATCCAAAAAATGGATAAAAAACGAGACAAAAAAGTGGGTTAGAGACAGCTCAATAAATGAAATGCCAAGGACTCGGGATTTTCCTTTGAACTCTTTGAGAATTATCTAACTTGAGTTATAAGTACGAATGGTTTTTCGGGTTTTCGACCAAAAAAAACGAAAAAAATCATAGTTTCGATTTAATTTAATTGATTATTTTATGGATCTATTTGCCACTCTATATACTATGACATTAGAATCATTCTTTCTCGAGCCGTACGAGGAGAAAGCCTCCTATACGTTTCTAAGGGGGGAATTGTTCATCTATATCTATCCCAATGAGCCATTTATCGAATCGTTGCAATTGATGTTCGATCCCGAAGAGAAGGAAGAGATCTTCGTAAAGTGGGTTTTTATGATCCAATAAAAAATCAAGCTTCTTCAAATGTTCCCGCCATTTTATATTTCCTTGAAAAAGGCGCTCAACCTACGGAAACTGTTCATGATATTTTAAAGAAGGCGGAGATATTTAAGGAACTTCGCGTTAATTACGCGAAATAAAATGTAATTCATACAATACATATAAAAACGAGAAAATAAAAAAGAGCTAGTCTAGTTTTGTGTAATTTTTTCTTCACTATTCCCCTTCCCGTTTCCCCATCTTTTGTTCTATCCATAAAATTATGTATGGTATTATCCCCCAATCGGGTAGTTTTTGGCGAGACTCCACTAAAAAAAGGGGCCGAGCTTTCTTATGGTATCTTTATGGATATTGAATAAACCCGAGGTTTTCTTCTTGATTCTTTTTTTCTTTTCGACATCTACACTTTTTTTATTCTCTAGGTAGGTTATCTATGAAATGCCAATCCAACACAAGTTCTTATTAGTTTATAATAAAAATATTATTTTTTTTCTCAACGTTCATATTGACAATAGTGCATTGAAAAAATATAATTGATCGTGGATAAATAGATCTATTTATCCACGCCCTATAAGTTTTTTTTTTTACTTTACTTCATGTAAGCGATAGGTTCCTTAAATTCTCTGGGATATATTTCATTTATCTTATCCGGGAATTTTTCAGATTTTCAGCTATAGCTGTTCATTTTTATGTTCATAATTTACTATAAAAAAATGTTTTTGATGGGGTTGTGCAATCCACTCTTTTTTTTTTTCGATCGTATCTACACACCATAATTCTATTTTTGGGTTGCTAACTCAACGGTAGAGTACTCGGCTTTTAAGTGCGGCTAAAATCTTTTACACATTTGGATGAAGGAACGGATTCGTCCATACCGTTGGTAGAGTTTGTAAGACCCCGACTGATCCTGAGAGGGAACGAATGGAAAAAACAGCATGTCGTATAAATGAATAACTCATATCATAAATAAATAATTTTAAGATAGAGTACTTAACCCTTACGGGATCGGTACAAAATATTTGTTTAGTTTGTTAGAGTTTTAATTCTTAGAGCGGTACAAAAAATCAATTATGGTTGGATCGAGTGAATAAATGGATAGAGCCAAAAAGCTCCAATTATAGGGAAACAAAAAGAGCAACGAGCTTCGGTTCTTAATTCGAATAATTACCAATTACCCGATCTAATTATACGTTAGAAATATATTAGTCCCTGGGGCGGGCAAAGGTTATGAAATCACTTTAATTTAATAAGTGGATTCTTCACTTTTTTTTTGAATCCTAACTATTCTATTAATTATATCCCTGTGCGGAGACGAATGTGTAAAAGAAACAGTATATTGAGAAATATAATTCTAAAGTCAAAAGAGCGATCGGGTTGCAAAAATAAAGGATTTCTAAACATCTTCGGTATCTTATAACGAACAAGAACCAATCGGATGGAAAAAGAGAGAATCCATGGATTAATCATTTCCAAGGTATCTTTTCTTACTATGATACCTTGATACCTTGTTTTGACTGTATCGTACCTATGTATCGTATCATTTGATGACCCAAGAAATCCCTGGTTTTGGTTCAAATCGAATTTCAAATGGAGGAATTACAAGGCTATTTAAAGATAGATAGATCGCGAGAACGGGACTTCCTATACCCACTTCTCTTTCAGGAATACATTTATGCACTTGCTCATGATCATGGGTTAAATAAATCGATTCTTTATGAGCCTATGGAAAATTTAGGTTATGACAAAAAATATAGTTTAATAATTGTTAAACGTTTAATTACTCGAATGTATCAACAGAAGCATTTGATTATTTTTACGAATGATTCTAATCCAAATTTTTTTTTCGGGCATAATAAAAATTTGGATTCTCAAATGATATCAGAGGGGGTTGCAGTCATTGTGGAACTTCCATTCTCACTGCGATTAGTATCTTCCCCAGAAAGTAAAGAAATAGACAAATCTATGACTACTTTACGATCAATTCATTCCATATTTCCCTTTTTAGAGGATAAATTATTACATTTAAATCATGTATTAGATATACTAATACCCTACCCTATCCATCTGGAACTATTGGTTCAAACCCTTCGCTCTTGGATACAAGATGCTCCCTTTTTGCACTTATTGAGATTCTTTCTCTACAAGTATCATAATTGGAATAGTCTTATTACTCAAAAAACGAAAATGATTCTCTTTTTTTCAAAAGAGAATCAAAGATTTTTCCTGTTCCTATATAATTTTCATGTATATGAATCGGAATCCATATTTGTTTTTCTCCGTAAACAATCTTATCATTTACGATCAACGTCTTCTAGAGCTTTTCTTGATCGAACACATTTTTATAGAAAAATAGAACATTTTTTAGTGGATTTTCGTAATGATTTTCATACTATCCTATGGTTGTTCAAGGATCCTTTCATACAGTATTTCAGATTTCAAGGAAAATCCATTTTGTCTTCAAAAGGAACCCCTCTTCTGATGAAGAAATGGAAATATTACCTTGTAAATTTATGGGAATGTCATTTTTACTTTTGGTCTCAACCGGATAGGATTCATATAAACCAATTATCCAATCATTTTATCGATTTTCTGGGTTATCTTTCAAGTGTACGACCAACTCCTTCAGCAGTAAGGAGTCAAATGTTAGAAAAGTCATTTATTATAGATATTGTTATTAAAAAGTTTGATACTATAGTTCCAATTATTCCTTTGATTGGATCATTGGCTAAAGCGAAATTTTGTAACTTTTCAGGACATCCCATTAGTAAGCCTGCTTGGGCGGATTCATCAGATTCTGA